GAACTTATACTAATTGAGGCTGGGGTAAACGCTCGATCATTTCCTCATTAACACGAGTATGTTGTTTCGTTGTTAAGAAACTCTGATTTGTCATTTCAGCACGTGCACGAACTAAAGATAAATCTACAACTTGGCTACAAACTTGCTCAATAATCTTTGCTTTTTCAGAGCTAAGTAAGCTATTTGCGTTTGTACCAAGACGCTCAATGTCTTCACGTAAAGCATCGCGTAACTGTGCAGCACGCTCTGTTGCAGTACGCTCACCTTGAGAGCGAATTGTTTGAGCCTTTTCTTGAGCTTCTTGTAAACGGCGCTCAGCAACTTCTAAACGTTCTACTGCTTCAGCATAACGTTTTTCAGCATCTTGTAAACTTTCTACAATTGCTTCACGGCGCGTTGTTAATAAGGAAGTGAGGAAGCCACCACCAAAGTATACAACAATACCAATAACAACAGATAAGTTAATGATATTGGTCTCAAGGATATTAGTGTTAATACCAAATCCTTCAGCGATAATTAGGTGAAACTGTGTCATAAATTGATTCTCTTCCTTGTTGGAACTTTAAAAACGTTTAAGGGACAGGTAATTCACCTGTCCCAGTCAAATGAAAAGATAACGTCTTAAAGATTAGCCAGCGAAGGGGTTTGCAAATAATACAGCAAGTGCAATTACGAGACCATAAATTGTAAGGGACTCCATAAATGCGAAACTAAGAAGAAGTGTACCACGGATTTTACCTTCTGCCTCAGGTTGACGAGCAATACCATCAACTGCACTACCAGCAGCGTTACCCTGACCAAGACCAGGACCTACAGCAGCAAGACCAACAGCGAGAGAAGCAGCGATTACGGATGCAGCAGCAATAATAGGGTCCATGAGTTTCGTCTCCAGATATTTAAGATATACGATAGTGTCAAAACCAGAATAATTGGAAGAAGGACAAAAAGACAAATCAAAAAAACCCAATTATTCTCCAAAAATTCGTTTAGTTTTTCGACTACAAAATTTTTTAGTTAAACAGATGTCTTCTTTTTTTCAAGGGAGGAACTAAATTAGTGACCTTCAAGAGATTCACCAATATAAGCACCAGCAAGAGTTGCAAAAATTAACGCTTGAATTGCACTTGTAAATAAACCTAGTAACATAATAGGAATAGGAATTACAAGCGGAACTAAAGAAACTAATACTGCTACTACTAATTCGTCTGCAAGGATGTTACCAAAGAGACGGAAACTTAAAGAAAGAGGCTTTGTAAAATCTTCAAGTACATTAATAGGAAGAAGAACAGGTGTAGGCTCAATATAACGTCCAAAGTAACCTAATCCTTTTTTGTTTAATCCTGCGTAGAAATAAGACACAGAAGTTAAAAGAGCTAATGTTACCGTTGTATTAATATCATTTGTAGGAGCCGCAAGTTCACCATTAGGTAATTCTAATAATGCCCAAGGCATAAGTGCTCCAGACCAGTTAGATACAAAAACAAAAAGGAAAACTGTACCCACAAAAGGAATCCAAGAACGGTAATCTTCCTCTCCAATTTGAGTCTTTGCGAGATCACGAATAAATTCGAGAATGTACTCAGCAAAGTTTTGTCCACCAGAAGGGATGGGTTGAAGCTCACGTGTTGCAAAAGCACTGAAAGAGATCAAACATAAAATAACAAACCAGGATGTTAATAACGTTTGACCGTGTACAGGATAACCTGCAAGATCCCAGTAAAAATGTTGACCAACTTCAACGGCTGAAAGATCGTAAAGTAGATTCATTGCCACTAAATTTGTATTTGAAGTTAAGATTATGGTTTTGTGAAAGTTTGCGAAAACTTTTCCATAAGAGTTCAAGTTTTATAGTAAAATATTTTCCTACTCGATCCCAAATTTATCAATCCCAAAATTTATTTTTTGTAATTTTTTACAAAGAGGCCCCCTCAGTGGAACGAGGAGGACTGTAGTTAAAGACCACTACGGCCCCAAACTACAAGTGATAGAGAAACTGTAAAACTTGCCATAAGACAAGCCCACCCAAGACTAATAAGATCTAACATAGTAATGTTGTATTTTTTGAAAGGATCACTCTGGGTTCTTTTCCAGGGGTTACTAAAAGTATAGCATAAAAAAGAAAAAAGAATGTAATCGATTTTGTTAACTTCGAGATTGCTATCCGCGGAAATGCGCAAAGGCACGATTGGCTTCGGCCATTTTATGCGTTTCTTGTCGTTTTTGGACTGCTTTTCCAGCGTTCTTAGAAGCATCTACAAGTTCTTGTGCTAACTTCATTGACATACCACGACCACTACGAGAACGAGCAGAATTAATAATCCAGCGAAGCGCTAATGATGTTCCACGCATTGGTTCAACTTCACGAGGAACTTGGTAAGTAGATCCACCAACACGACGACTCTTTACTTCAACTAATGGAGTTGTGTTACGAACAGCATCTTCAAGAACTGTTAAAGGCTGTGTTTCTTCTTGCTCTTGGATTTGCTCCATTGCATCATAAACAATTCGACTTGCAACAGAGCGCTTTCCACCGAACATAAGGCGATTAATTAACATATCAACTAATCGGCTACGGTAAATAGGATCAGCGGTAATGCGTTGAGAAGTTTTTCTTTTGGACATGATAAATTAAGATTCAAAATTTAACTAAATATTATACTATTTTGATTCAGAAGGTCGTTTTACCCCATACTTGGAACGACTACGAGTTCGTTGAGCTGTTCCAGCTGTATCAAGGACACCACGAACTACATGATAACGAACACCAGGTAAGTCCTTTACACGACCTCCACGAATTAAAATTACAGAGTGTTCCTGCAAATTATGACCGATACCAGGAATATAAGCAGTTACTTCATATCCAGATGTTAAACGAACACGGGCAACTTTACGAAGAGCAGAATTAGGTTTTTTAGGAGTTGTTGTATAAACACGTGTACAAACTCCTTTTCGTTGAGGACAAGAAACGAGAGCAGGCGATTTTGTCTTTTTACGCTCGCGCCCTCGTTGATCGCGAATAAGTTGTTGAATTGTGGGCATTTTGAGATTTAAAAGTTAAATAACTTAATGATTATAGTAAGCGGAGAGTGAGTGATTGTCAACTTTTAGATCACAGATTTATATTTAATTCATCGGATTCAAGGCCGACACCTCCTAGTTTGGGACTTTTATGCGTACTAACGTAAAATAATTTTATAAAAACTATAAAAATAGGTTAAGTTATAGCCTTCTTTCTCACAGAAAAAGTGTGATATCCTTATTTATGAAGGTAAAAACCGAAACCCTTGTTGCAAAAGGAAATTAATTCACTTAGAACTATGATGAATCTTGTTGTTATGTTTGCGAAATTACCTGAAGCATACGCTCCTTTTGATCCTCTAGTTGATGTTCTTCCTATCATTCCTGTTCTTTTCCTTTTATTAGCTTTCGTTTGGCAAGCATCCGTAAGTTTCCGTTAGGAATCGAAAAAACTATACGATATAATAGTTTATAAGAAGAAAACTTTTATTATTTCCACATCTGTACTGTACGTTATGAACTCTTGGATGAGTTTTGTTTCCCGCTCTATGTTTACTGCGGTGGGATGCTTCATGATGTTACTGAATACTGCTTCTGCAGAAGCGTATCCTATTTTTGCGCAACAAAACTACCCTGAACCTCGTGAGGCGACAGGTCGTATTGTTTGTGCAAATTGTCACCTTGCTCAAAAGCCTGTTGATTTAGAAACACCTCAAGCTGTTTTACCTAACTCTGTTTTTGAAGCTGTTGTTAAAATCCCTTACGATCAACAAGTTAAACAAGTTTTAGCAAATGGTAAAAAGGGTGGTTTAAATGTTGGAGCTGTTTTAATTCTTCCCGAAGGATTTGAAATTGCACCTCCTGAAAAGCTCTCTACTGAAGTAGCCGAAAAAGTAAAGGGTATTTATTTCCAACCTTATAGTCCTGAGCGTAAGAATATTGTTGTTGTAGGACCCCTTCCTGGTAAAAAGTATAATGAAATGACATTCCCTATCTTAGCACCTGATCCTGCTACTGATAGCTCTGTTCACTATCTTAACTACCCTATTTACTTAGGTGGAAACCGTGGTCGTGGTCAAGTTTACCCTGACGGTAAAAAGAGTAACAACAATCTTTACAACGCTTCTGGTGGTGGTGTTGTTCGTTCTATTACAACAAAAGAAAGTGGTGAGCGTGAAGTATTAATCGAAACAAAGGATTCTGCAAACGTTGTGGATATTATCCCTCCTGGTCCCACTGTTGTAGTAAAGCAAGGTCAATCTATTAAAGAAGGCGATGCCCTCACAAACAACCCTAATGTTGGTGGATTTGGACAAGCAGAGACAGAGATTATTCTTCAAAACCCTGCTCGTGTTCAAGGTCTTATTGTTTTCCTTGCCTTTACAACAATTGGCCAAGTTTTCTTAGTAATTAAGAAGAAGCAATTTGAGAAAGTTCAACTTGTTGAAATGAACTTCTAATCCAATCACAAGTTTTTGACTTAAAAGGTATAAAATTATGTTTACACTTATTGCCTATTTTGGCTTTGTTGCTTCAGCGATTGGTTTCACAGCAGTTGCGTTTATTACTGTTCGCCGCGTTGGGCTTCTTTAATTTTTAGTAAAATAAACGAAGAAAACTTTTTGATAAATAAGTGATGAGGGAACTCTCATTATGGTAGAGCCTCTTCTTTCTGGTATTGTACTTGGCTTAATGCCTGTAACGATTGCTGGTCTTTTTGTAACAGCGTTCTTACAGTATCGTCGCGGAAGTCAACTTAACCTCTAATCTTTTTTCCCCAAGGGCTTGATCTTTGGGGAATTTTGTTTTAGAATAATCTATAGCAATCCCTGATAGCTCAGTGGTAGAGCGATCGGCTGTTAACCGATTGGTCATAGGTTCAAGTCCTATTCAGGGAGAATAATGGGGCGTGGCCAAGTGGTAAGGCAGCGGGTTTTGGTTCCGCCATTCGGAGGTTCGATCCCTTCCGCCCCAGTTTTTTTTAAGGACGAGAACTTCGCATTCTTCTTTTTAGAAGAATTATTTTTATAATTTTTTATTTAACTCGTTGGCAACTACCCCTATCGACATTTTTTTGTCGATAGGGAGCATTTTTTACGTGTAAGACCCTGTCTCTAAAAATAATTTGGGAACCAAATTAAAGAGAAGAGCCAAGACCAGAATAAGATCCGTAAAATAAAATACCAAGCAAGCCTAAAGCGGCTAAACCTACAATAACCCCAATAATCCAAAGGGGAATACGACCTGTTGTTCCTGTATTGGACATGCCAGATTTTTCGTTTTAATTTTGTAAGAGACTAGTTGAAAATATAACTAGAGAAAAGAACAGCAAGTACAAAAATTAAGAGTAGACCCCAGTAAAGACTGGAACGGTTTAACTCTACTGTCTGCTTATTAGGATTAGGACGACTCATAATGAAGTTAAACCTATTAACGTTGAATGAACTGCATAGCAGAGATAGCCCCAAGGAAGAAAACCGTAGGAACTGCTAACGCGTGTACTGCGAGCCAGCGAACTGTAAAAATAGGATATGTAAAAGATTTACCTGTACTCATTTATACTGCCTCAGTAAATTGATCCATTTGTGTAAGAGCGTCGAATCGATCGCTAATAACAGGAACTTCTTGACGAGCATCTGTGAAGTACTCATTAGGACGAGGACTTCCGAATACATCGTATGCTAAACCTGTACTCACAAAGAGCCACCCAGCAATAAAGAGGGAGGGAATAGTAATACTATGAATAACCCAGTATCGAATACTAGTAATAATATCAGAGAAAGGACGTTCTCCTGTTGAACCTGCCATAGTAGACTCGAATCTTTGGATAACCAATCCCTCTGTCGCTCAGGGAACTTTCGAACCAGATAAGGGTACCAAAACCCTCTTACTTTTTAGTATAAAACGTTTCTGATACAAAGGACAAGAGTCAACTCTAAGCAAAAACAGTTTCAAATACTTCACGAACTTTAGTTCCAGAATCAATAGATTCAAGAGGATCTTTACGGAGACGGTGACGAAGACACATAGAAATAATAGATGCTACATCATCATTTGTTGCTACAGAACGTAACTCAAATGCAGCTAACGCTTTCGCCGCACGGTTTGTTACCATATCACCACGAAGACCATCTACATCTAATTGAGAACAAACTTCCGAAACTTGAACACGGATTTCACGATCAAGGGAAACCTCAGGAAGGAAGTTACGGGCAGAAACTAATTTCTCACGTAATGCTTGTTGTGTTTCTTCATGACATGCGCGGAATGCAGTAGGATCAGAATCAAAAGCTGCTCGTTGCTCAACAATTTGTACACGTAATTCAGGATCACCTGTTGTTCCAATTTGTGCGTGCATTCCAAATCGATCTAATAATTGAGGACGTAACTCACCTTCTTCAGGGTTACCAGATCCTACTAAAATAAAGCGCGCAGGGTGACAAATAGAAACACCCTCACGTTCTACTGTGTTCCAACCAGACGCTGCAGAATCAAGAAGAACATCAACTAGGTGATCATCAAGGAGATTTACCTCATCCACATATAAAATACCTCGGTGGGCACGGGCAAGTAACCCTGCCTCAAATGCTTTTACACCCTCTGTGAGTGCTCGTTCGAGATCAATCGTACCACAAACTCGATCTTCTGTAGCACCTAAAGGTAAATCTACCATAGGTGTTTTCATAGTTGTAGTAGGAAGTGTCTCACCACGTTCAATGGCTTCACGAACTGTATCACTCATTAACTCAGGATCTTCAGGGTGTGAGTTAAAAGGATCATTATCAATTACAGGGATTCCAGGTAAAAGATCAACTAATGCTCGAATCGTTGTGGATTTCCCAGTTCCTCGGTCCCCCATAATCATAACACCACCAATCTTAGAATCAATAACGTTTAACATGAGAGCTAACTTCATTTCCTCTTGCCCAACAATCGCAGTAAAGGGGAAAACAGGACGAGCCGACTGTTCCATTGTCATAAAAAATGTTTCAAAAAAAGATCGTGAACTTTCTAATATTAAGGATTTTAGTACCGGAACAAGTCTGTTCCGGTACTCGAATAAGCAAAAAGAATTATGCTTGTGTCACCGCTTGGTAACGAGCACGAGCACGCTTAAAAGCTAAATTTGCTTCAACACGCTCCTTACGTGTTGTTGCATCTGCTAATGTAGTCTTTGCTTCTTCAAAATCAGTAGTTGCTTGTTCAGGTTCAACACTAGAACCTAACTCAGCTTCATTTACAAGTAAAGTGATTCGGTCGTCTTTAACTAAACCAAAACCACCCATTAAAACAACAGCTTCCCAACCAGTTGTTGTACGGGCCATCATTACACCAATATCAAGAGCTGTAACGAGGGGAGTGTGTCCTTGTAACACACCCATTTGTCCAGTGGTTGTAGGAAGAATTGCTTGTTCAATAGGACCATCCCAAACGACTTGGTCAGGAGCCATGACACAAAGTTGAAGAGTCATTTATTCTTTAGTATTTGGTTTTTAAATTAGAGAGTACCTGCTTTTTCCATTGCTTCATCAAGATTACCTACAAGGTAGAATGCTTGCTCAGGGAGGTCATCTAATTCACCAGAAAGAATCTTTTTAAAGCCATCAATACTGTCGCTAAGACTTACATACTTACCAGGAGAACCTGTAAATACTTCAGCTACAAAGAAAGGCTGGGATAAGAAACGCTCTACTTTACGAGCACGTGCTACAGCAAGACGGTCATCTTCGGAAAGCTCATCAAGACCAAGAATTGCAATAATATCTTGGAGTTCCTTATAACGCTGAAGAATTTGCTTAATGTTTTGTGCTACATCATAGTGCTCTTTACCAACAATCCAAGGCTGTAACATTGTAGAAGTAGAATCAAGAGGATCTACTGCAGGGTAAATACCCTTTGCTGCAAGGTTACGAGAAAGTACTGTTGTTGCATCAAGGTGAGCAAATGTCGTTGCAGGAGCAGGGTCAGTTAAGTCATCTGCAGGTACATAAACAGCTTGAATAGATGTAATGGAACCATCTTTTGTAGATGTAATACGCTCTTGAAGACCACCCATCTCTGTTGCAAGAGTAGGCTGGTAACCTACTGCAGAAGGCATACGACCTAAGAGAGCAGATACTTCAGCACCCGCTTGTACAAAACGGAAGATGTTATCAATGAATAAAAGTACATCTTGCTTATTTACATCACGGAAGTACTCAGCCATTGTAAGTGCTGTTAAACCAACACGCATACGTGCTCCAGGAGGCTCGTTCATTTGACCATAAACAAGCGCAACTTTAGAATCTGTAAGCTTATTTTCGTTAATAACTCCAGATTCTTTCATCTCTGCATAAAGGTCATTACCTTCACGCGTACGCTCACCTACACCACCAAAAACAGAAACACCACCGTGTGCTTTTGCAATATTGTTGTTAAACTAAGTGCCTAGTTACCTAGTACACTCGTCTTCCGATCCGGACGTGAGACTTTCACCTCATCCGGCTCTCGGCCAAAATCCCTAATGGTAGGTGCTAATTGCACAGTGTAGTTTCATTGCTATAGAACTTTGAAACTCGTTGTTTTTGAGGAAAACTATTTGGGTTTTGATTTGTATAACTGAATTTCAGCTCGCTCAAGTTTTGTCTTTTCAGCGTGGCAATGCATATGGAGTGCTTGGAGATTGTTAAAATCGTCTTTGCCATTTAAGGCAATCGGTTTGATATGATCAACGTCAATAATCGAATCATGTTTAAAAGGTTTTTGACACCAGTTACATTTCGAAGATTGACTTTTCACCAATAAGACTTTTCGGTAACTCCAGTTACTATATTTTGCATTCCGTGTTGCCCAGTATAGGTTGTCGCCATTGAAGGGGCTTATAGTATCTTGGATTTTAATCCAATTTCTATGTAGGATCCAACTTGGTTTTACCAAGAAGATAATCTTTTCCTTTTCGTTACGATCTATACTACTTGTTGCGAAAATCCATTCCCCATGGTGTTTTCTACCCCGAAACACTACATTGGTATCTTTTGGAAAATATTTATCCTTAAGACTTGTTTTACTTCGGAGACCTTTCGATCTTCGACGGAAAACCCATTTTCGAAGTTGCGCAAAAATAGAATATTCTAGTTGCTTAAACTCCTGTGTGTTTTGCGCGATAGAAAAATAATTACACCAGCCCACAATTAGTGGGTTTAAGAGATGAATGAGATTTTCAGCTGACGCTGATCTGTTTGAGCGAAAGATTTCTCGAGTTTTTGAAAGAAGATTGTTCTTACTTTCATGTGAAATGTGGATTTTACATTTATATTTATTCTCACCACTGTAGATGGAAATAATGTGAAATCCAAGGAATGTAAAGCCTTGTTTTGTGTCCAAAATTTTGGTTTTCTCTGGAAGTAATTCTAATCCCATAGTGGTATATAACCACTTAGCTGTATGATCTCTTAATTGGCGAATAACGTTTTCATCCTTATGTAAAACGACAAAATCATCTACATACCGGATAACCGCGACTTGTGTAAGTTTATCGCTTAGACCAATCCGGCTAGAGCCTTTGTATAGATGATTAGCGTAATAGTGTTTGAGTTCATCTTCAAGACCAGTTAAGGCAATATTAGCTAATAAAGGAGAGATTACTCCTCCTTGAGGAGTTCCAAGAAGATTGGGCGTTACCTTGTTGTAGTTTTTGTAACTATTTGAATAACCTTCTATTACTCCTGCTTTAAGCCAAACTTTAATTTGATTTTCAAGTAGAGGAAAGGTATTCAGTTTTGCTAGAAGTTTATCGTGGTCAATTCTGTCGAAGCACTTTTTGATATCGGCGTCAAGAACATATAGAGATCTTCCTCGTAAGTGTTGAAAAAGAGCCATAATTGCATCCTGACAAGCTCGTCCGGGTCTAAATCCATAAGAGTTAGGTTCGAATTTTGCTTCCCATTCTGGTTCTAATGCAAATTTAACGAGTTGTTGTACTGCACGATCTTCTAATGTTGGGATGCCTAGGGGACGTTTATCTACTTTTCCAGCTTTTGTACTGCACGTTCTTCTAATAGGTTTGGCTTTACCCTTTAATTTCAAATTCTGAGCTAAATTTAATTTTTGTTCAGAAGTGAGAACTCTTTTACGATCAACACCTGCACTTCGTTTTCCTCGATTTGTTTGTGCAACTCGTCGAACAGCTAACACTTTAGCATCGATACTTCTCAAAATTTTCTTTTGTAAGTATCGAACTTTATTTTGTTGCTGTTTTTGACTAGCTTTAAAGATTCTTACTTGTAATCTGAAGATACGACTTTCGACTAATGTCCAGTTAATATCTTCCCACGCATAAATGCTCATTTTACAGTGAATCTTTTTCTTTAATTTTGGCCCGATATAGTGTTGGGAGTTATCTCCATATAGGTTTCTAACTTTTATTGACAAATCACTACTTCACGCAATTTGTTTACCCTTTTCCATATCGTCCTGCAAAGATTATATAGATCGTGGCCCGATCTCCATTTACATGGTAAAATCTAATCTTCCACCCCTTTCACCTTATGTTGTTGCATAACCCTTAGATTCCATCTATAGACCTGTTTGCGGCAATTAATTGCTATCGGGCCTTTGAATTCCAATCATAATTCAAAGTACGCAAATTGTCGTATTATATAAATATATTTCAGGTATATCAGATATATATAATACTGTTGCTTCTTATATCTAAACACGAATTAAAGATACATTATGGTTTGAAGCTCAGATCCTTACGAAAATTGCAACTTTTGTTGCTATAAGTCAATCATAGGTTTTACTGTACAAGTACTGTTATATAACTTTCGTGTAAAAGTTAAAATTGTTTGTACTTGGCTATAAATAACGTCCACTGCTTCTTGATTTGAAACGGCCAGTAACAAACCAAGGGGACTACAGGAGGAACGCTCCGAGTTCCTGCGATGCATACTCGCCCAACATAGGTCTATCCACGTTCAAACAATAAATATTGTTTTCCGTTTAAGCTATGACTTTACTTAGGCAAGTAAAGCCTGCATGGGTCGCACAATAAGCTCCATAATAAGAACAGTCTTACCTACTCCGGCACCGCCGAAAAGACCAATCTTACCACCACGACGGTAAGGTGCTAAAAGATCTACTACTTTAATACCAGATTCGAAAATCGCAAGATTTGTATCAAGGTCAGCGAATGCAGGTGCCTTACGGTGAATAGGGAGTGTACCGTCTGCTGCTGTGGATACATCACCCATACTATCAACAGGTTCACCTAATACGTTAAAAATACGACCAAGTGTAATAGTACCAACAGGAACATTCATTGCTGCATTAGTGTTTACTACGGTCATACCACGCATAAGACCATCTGTCGCACTCATAGAAACGGCACGAACTTGGTTACCACCAAGAAGTTGCTGTACTTCACAAGTAACGCTTACTTTTTCTCCTGTTCCAATTGTACCTTCAATTGTAATAGAATCGTAAATGTTAGGCATTTCACCAGGAGAAAAAGAACAATCTACAACAGGACCAATAATTTGAACAACGGTTCCTGTTGCTGTAGTAGTTGCTACGTTTACCATCTGAGGCAAAGAGAGAAATAAATCAAATTAACTATTTATAACAAATAATGTTGGATAAAATATAGTAAAGTAATCGAAGACGGTTATCTTTTTCTTAAAGAATTAATGTAAAAACCCATTCACCCACAATATTAATTTCAGATTAAATTAACGAGATAAAAATTACTAATGAAAGAAGACAAGACTTTCATATCTTCACTTAGTTTAATTTATAAGATAGCATAAAGCATTAGGAATGGAGGAACCTTATAAAAGAAAAGAGGTGTTTTATTTATGCCGGTTTTTTAAACTATACACAAATAAAAAAAGATCGTTCACTTGAAATTTTTAGCTATAGTAACGTTATAATAAACTTCACTCCAACGAAAATTTCATTGACCAATATGCCTTTTAAAGCCAATAAATATGAAAGCCCATTTCCTAATTTGCCTTATGAATCTTACATTAAGGTCATGTATAAAAATACAGCTTATTATAAAATTCATGGGTTACCAAAAGGTTGTGATAATGAACCAAAAGAAACCGTTTTACTCCAAACTCGGCTTGCCACTTCTAAAGATATTAGAAATTGGTGTGTACGAGGGCGTTTTACAGAAGAAGCATGGGATTTTGGAATTAATCCAGAAGAATTATTTCCAAAAGTAGAAACAAAAAAGAAGTCTCGAAAAAAATCAAAGCGCGCAAAAATTCAGCTTACAAAACCTCCAACTCCACGTCAAACTAATTACACTTTTTCAACGAAAGGTTCAGGTATTACAGCCGAAACACTCAAATATAAAACTTATCAACCAGAACCAAAAGGACTTTTTTGTGAGTATTATTTTGGACCAGTTGAAGGTGGTCGTTGTCCAAAATGTGGATGGACAGGGCCTATTACTCAGAGCCCTCAAATGTCATGTCCGAATGCAAGTTGTGGATACCCATCCTTAGAAACACGTATTACTAGACGTAGTCAAATGGGTTATATTCGTCTCGCAATTCCCTGTATCCACCCTTGGTATGCGTTTACTTGGGCTAGTCCATTAAGTACATTTTTAGGAATCGAACCAAATTTATTACAATTAATTTTTGATTTTGAAGCTTATTTAGTCCACCTTCGTAAATTTTGTGATTATTGTATGGTTCCTCCCGATTTACTACTCGCACCTCGCTTTAGTACACGTCAGTTAACAAGTAAAAAATGGATAACTCAAGTAACACAAAAAAAGAAGTTACGTGACCCAATTAGCTGGAGGGAATTACTTTGGGAACCAAGTCAATGGAAATTTATTTATCAATTTTGGGTTGGGGTAAAAACACAACGAAATTTATATACTCGTAAATCTAAGAAAAAAGATGTTGAATGGAGCTCTGATCTTTTAAAGACCGAACTATCACTTTTTTGGTCCGAATATGAAGAACCAAGCACTTATACTTTCGTCAAATTATTTAGTGAATCAGAATTGACACCTAATCTGACAGAGCCAGTTTCAGTAGCTCAATCTCATATTTCAACAACAACTTTTGGAAGTGGCGGGAATGCCATTTCAAGCATTTTAAATGGACTTCCAAAAGATACGAAATACTTTTATCCCGCCCTATTTGAACAATGGATTTCGGAACCAAAATCTAACAGTAGTAGATTTGATCCAAATCAAAAATCTAGAACAACTCTTTTATCAAAGGGACGAGGAAAGCCAACAACTAGTGTTTTATTCAAAAATGAAATGCAAACGCAAACACTAGCGCAGTTACCTTTTTCAAATATTTCAACTTCAAAATTATCTTTACCCAATACAAACCAATTATATTCTAAACAGTGGAAAAACTGGTTTACGATTGCAACAAAACTCCAAAAAATCCATACACAAACTTTATTATATCAAGGAGATCTTTCTATTCATTTTCATACGAGTTATCAACATCATTATCGTGCATTATGGAGAAGTTTATTGCAATGGAATATTATTCAAGAGCAAACTTTACTGACGAATGCGAATGTTAGTTTAAGTGTGATTCGAAGTAATGGAGACCAAAGTCGTCAGACACGCATGTTTAATGCAAACCGATATCGAACAAACATTGAGGCTTTATATAAAACATTAATCCCAGTTCAAATTGGAAAATTAACAGTTCGAACAATCTCACAACGCTCCCGTTTAACACGATCTGGACAAAAGTCAGTTGTGCAACGTTCCTATAAAAATATTAATCAATGGGGGCGTATTCCATTTGGTCGAATGTTAGTTTGGCATCTTTGGTTTCATTACACAGATCAATTGCACCCGTTTAGTGCACTATCAACCGATTATCCAGCCCATGAGGATGAAGTACGTGATGATGGTAATAATACTCTAACAAAGAAATCATACCGCTATGATGAAATAATCGAAGTAGTTCATTCGAATACCTTAAAATGGAAAAAAGGTGAAAATAATTATCGTGGTGATGACACAGGCCCTAACTTATTACAAACAGATGTTTTAACTCAAACTGGCTACTTTGAAAGTGATGAAATTGCACAACCTCAATTAGAATCTCCATTGCGACAAAAAGTAGTATTGGATTCATCGAAAACACAACATAAATTACCTCTTCGACTCCTTCAACGTCCCGTTAAACATAGCCGTCCTAAACTTGGCAATTGGGTAACGTTTAAATCAACTCAAAACTACCCACCTCGAATTCTTCATTCAGTGGATAACCAAACTAATCGAAAACCCTTTTCGCTATATCAGTTACGTAAAGGATATCGCTTTAGTGACAAGGTTGAAAAGTTATTTACAACTTCACGCCGTTGGCCTTCTGACATGCCTACAAAATCGGATGATAAACTTACTTGGACACCTTTAGAATGGGAAATTACAAAGCAAACACATCAACGATTATCTTCATATGCCTTAAGTAGTCGTCCAACATTTGAAGATTTAATGTTACAAAAATGGGTAAAAGATGCGGAAAAACCTACACCAATTTTTCAAGCAACTTATCGTTTATTAGTAATGAAAGCAACACGCTCATGGATGCGTCGTTATCGTTTACTAGAACATTTACAACGTGGTTTAGTTGATCCGGATGCTTTAATCTTAAAACGTTTACCTTTATTGCCTCCAACCTTACGACCCATTCTTCGATTACGGGTAGGACAAGGTCGGTTAGCAACATCTGATATTAATTTTCTCTATCGAACAGTTATTTTACGAAATAATTCAATCCAAGAACATGTTGCCCGCAAATTTGATTTTGATTATCCAGAGTTAATGAGTCCTTTAGGATTAATGGAACAATCTGTAACATTCATGGGTAATCCGATGGGAATGTCAGCGTTAGGAAAAGATAGTTGGATGCTTGGAAAAGGAGCATCACGTCCGACTGGTGCTGTATTAGGAAATTATATGATGGCACATTTCCGCCGTGCTCTATTAGGAGTTATTGAAAATAGTAAATTAGGAAAAAAGGCGTTTCGTCCAGGAAATTGGCGCCAAGCACATCCAACGACAGAAAAACTAAGTTCAACGTCTGCTCAAAAGTCCCAATTAGTTTCACTGGCAGATACGTTAAAAGGAAAATATGGCTTATTACGTCGTCATATGCTTGGAAAACGGGCGGATTATTCGGGACGTACAGTTATTGTTGCTGGTCCTGAATTAGCATTAGAAGAATGTGGTTTACCTTATGATATGGCATTAGGATTATTCCGACCTTTTTTAATTCATACAATTTTACGTGATCGTAAAGCTGGGAGTATTGGTGGTGCCAAACGACTTTTACAATCTTGTCAAACAGCGACTTATAGATTACTTGAATCATTGATTGAACATCACCCTATTTTATTAAACCGAGCTCCTACCTTACACCGGATGGGTATCCAAGCATTTACTCCTGTTTTAGTTCCAGGATTTGCAGTTCATCTTCATCCACTTGTTTGTCCGCCCTTTAATGCCGATTTTGATGGCGATACAATGGCAATTCACCTACCTATGTCGCACGTTGCACGCGCAGAAGCACATGTCTTATTGTCTGGTTCTTTATTTCCTGTTTCTCCATCAAGTGGTGATGGTTCATTACTTCCCAGCCAAGATATTGTATTAGGTTGTTTTGCTTTAACTCAGTTACAAGGCGATGATCCTTTAGAAAAACTAGGGGTTGGGCAAGTCTATTCACAGCCTCAAACTTTAATTCAAGGATTAGAAATGGGAATGATTGCGACATCTACAAGTGGTTGGATTACTTGGACTGCCCCACCTCAAGGAGAAGTAAAACATGGAGCTCCAAAAGAACTCCGTGTTCAACCGGGCGGTATTTATCAAACCATCTATCCGTTCTATAGTTGTATTTTGAAGCAAAATGGGCAACTTCTTACTTCACTTACAAAAACAACTCCGGGCTATGCTCTGATTCAAAGAGCTTTAACTTCTGGACTCTTATAAATTTTTGTTATGTTTTTACTTTATGTCTTTACTTTCTCTCAACTTTTTACAAACTTCACTAGATAAAGGGACCATCAAACGTTTATTAACTTCAGTATGGAGGGTTTATGGATTAAATGTTAGTGTTGATACGTTTGATGAATTAAAAGAAATTGGATTTGAGTATTCAACTTATGTTGGGTTTTCAATGAGCTTAGGAGATCTCATGATCCCCCCGCAGAAAAAATGGATGATGCGTGCGGTTAAGATGCAAGATGAATTATGTGAGCATCGTACAGAACTGGGGCTTGTAACGCCAATTGAACAATTTCAACGTATCATGGACCTGTGGCATTTAACCAGTGAAGCACTCCGTGGTTCTATTATCGAAAATTTTGCTAAAACAAATACACGTAATCCTGTTTACACAATGGCACAATCAGGAGCACGTGGTAGTATGGCACAAGTTCGACAACTTGTAGGAATGCGAGGTCTAATGGCAAACCCAAAAGGGGAAGTTGTTGAATATCCAATTCGTGCAAATTTTCGGGAGGGCTTAACATTAGCGGAATTTGCGATCTCTGGTTATGGAGGGCGAAAGGGATTAGTTGATACGGCAGTCCGTACCGCTGATGCCGGATACTTAACACGACGATTAGTCGATGTTGCCCATGTAGTCATTGTCCGTCAAGTAGATTGTGGAACACAGTGGAGTATTCCATTGCGCACATTAATGAGTCAAGATGGCGATCCATTAATTTCAATAGCTAATCGTGCGGTTGGTCGTGTTGTTGCTTCCATGCCAATCCAACCTTCTTTATTTGAAAAAATTCATTGTTACCCAAACCAAACGATTAGTCGTGATTTAGTTAAAGTACTAAATCAGCTTAAAGTCACAACACTTCCGGTTAGATCCCCACTAACATGTGGAATGTGGTCACCATTTCAAGAGATTAAAGCAACCAAAAGTCAGTTGCAAAGTATTTGTCAATTATGTTATGGGTGGGATTATTCCGAAGAACGTATAGTTGATTTAAACCAAGCAGTCGGAATTATTGCTGCGCAATCTATTGGAGAGCCCGGAACACAATTAACAATGCGAACGTTCCACACAGGTGGTGTTTTTGAAGGAACAGCAACAAAACGTATTCGTTCAGCACATACGGGAACTATTGTTTTTGACGTTCCTGTTCAAGGAAGTGTAATTAGAACATCGTATGGAAATCATGCTTTTTTAACGTACTCGCCAACATATTTACGAATTCAAAAGGAAGATGGTTTACCAGATGAAGTTTTTCTAATTCCTTCACGTTCAATTTTATATCACCGACCTGGTGAAAAAATTCATGCAAAACAACCAATTTTTGAGCCAAACTATCGCCCTGGACCACAATCACGTGGTCGCGTTATGATGAGTGAACAATTGTTTCACTCTGAAGTTTCAGGTGAAGTTTGGTGGCCAAAAAGTCGACCATTACGAAAGGTTGCTTTAGAAAAACCATGGTCTTCTTTATTTCGCCATTATGAATCAAGTGAAATAGCAGAAGTTGGTGATATTCTCCAACATCAATTACTAGGAACAACAACCAGTCAGTTCCATTCGAATAATAGAGACAAAAGTAATTTGGTAGATTCTGATTGGCTAGAATTAAAATCTTATTCTTCCCAATCACAGTTGAATACTAAAACAAATAAACGGATTCAATTAGTCTTGCCCCAAACAAAAGGATCGTCTTTTCTTAGCTTACAAGGATTAACAAATCCACTTGAAGTTTATCGGCCTACGTTACGTCCTCAACTAACAGCCTTTTCACATACACTGGAAAAATATAAAACTTTTATTGAACCAGTGTTAACAAGAGATTTTTATTCCTCTCCAACAACAAATAACCCACAACCCCGTTTACGAGCGTATAAATCATTTTTAGAAGATCTTCATATTAAAACTTATCAACATAATGTTCAACATGATCTTTTAACCAATTCATTTTACCAACATTCATCGCCTGAACGGGGCCATCTAACGGGTTCAGTTTCACCTTTAGAACCTGTTTGGGTTCTAGAAGGGTTACTCAATAAAATTAATGCTCAAACTTTTCATCAGACTAGTAATGTGACACAGGTTTCGGAGGCATCACCAGATGGCTTAGCGTGGGGATTCTTTATTAATCAAAACCAAACTTATTTACTTGATAGTATTAAAACCGAAAGTCAGGCGCTAACAGTCGCAGATGTAAGTATTCAAAATCAAACTTCTTACTTCTTACAGAAAAAAGTTAATACTAGTACTTCTAATATGTTATTAGAAGGAACCGATGAGATTAACTTTTGTAAAATTAAAGGAAAGGTATTATTGTTAGCAAAACTGTCTTTTGATTGGGGGAAATACTGGACTAGTGAATCTTCTTTGCGTCAACCTAACTTAACGACTAATCCAAATTGGTGTGTTCAGTCCCTACAAGCTTTTTCATCCCTATCGTCACTTGATGATTTTAAATTTTCGTTTAACTTTGAAACTTCAAAGCTTATAAATCAAAAAACAGAGTTAGTTTTATTATCACATTACTATCGTTCGCTTCTCTCTCAATATCAGCGGGATTCTTCAATTCAATTACAACAAAAGCGCAACTTTTTAATTAATGTAGAGTTAAGCAAATTGTCTCTGCAAACGTTAAACGAGTCAGAGCGATTATTGGTACATCCGAATTCATTTTTAGATCGTTTTGATTTCTTGCGATTTGATTATTCAATGTTTTACCTCAAAAATAAAGCTGTAAGAACAAAAGCAAGTAATCAACAAATTCTAACATTTCAGAATAATGAAGTAGTTTATCCATTAAATTCTCCTCAGAGTTTGCAAACACAACCTTCAATCCCACATTCAACTTTCCTTCATTTTTTACTTCAGTCTAATTATCAATCAACACGTCGCGTAGTTCGCCCACAACATAATGTTGTTGTGCTTTCGGGACAGAATCCTGGTGTCGCAAATAATCGGATTCTTCCTAACTGGTTTGTGAGAGCAACTACTACACCGGTATTAAGAAAAACACAAGCTCAATGGGGACCTTCCGAGTTTTGGTTTGGGCGTAATTTAGCGCTATCCGTTCCTAAAATTAATACAATTTGTAAATCCTTTAACTGGGTTCGACAAAACAAAAAAGGATACTTTAAGAATCAACTTCGTGGACGCACTTGGCAACTGAAAACAAAACGGGGACGGCTAAAAAGCTTATTTATGCGTCTTGGGAGAAAAAATGTTAATACTTGTTTAGTATCCTATTTAAAAACAAATAATTCAAAAACGAAGCTCTTAAGACGTTTTTTAACCCCACTATTGGCAAATCAAAAAGTTGATACAAAATCTAAGAAAAAATTAGCGGATTTGGTAACTGAGATTTGGTCTGACTTTGTTACAGCAACAAAATCAAATGATTTTGTTTTGCCCTCAGATTTGTTTGTAAATTTCTTAGTTGAACAATTAGAACAAAATATTCAATTATACCAACAACGAATCGTTTTATCACCAACATTAACTGAACAAGAAAAGCAGAATTATTTAATTAAGCTTAAAAATTACTATCAAAATGCAAACGCAACAACCGCGTTATTGAGAAATTTATTTGCAACACGAAAGAAAGATTATTGGCCTCATATTCAATACCTTTATGGTTATAATGGGGTATCAAAATGGAGAAACGGGGCAGTCAGTCCTACAAGCAAACTAAATACAAGCGTAGCCTTAGATACAACATTCACACAAATTGAACTACAAAAAGTAATGCAAAATGCTGTGAAAAGTTATCGAAGATTACAAGACATTGTACCAACAGTTCCAAATGTATTGTTTCAAAATAGTGCTTGTCAGTTTTATCCCTTAAGCCCATTAGGAAGTAATTTTGTTAAATTAAATCACTCTCAAAAAGTGGGACGTAGTGGATTATGTTGTTTTAAATTTGGTTGTGGTCAAACTACATTTTCTGATCTAACAGACGAAAATAAATCAATAGAGTGGAGCTTACTTGCACATTATCCTCGATTATCATTCTTACCAAAAACTAACCAGCTTCTTTATACTGCAAGTGGAATTACATTACCACTTCATCAATCTTTAGGCTTTGGATTAAATAGTTTAGATAATGGAATTGATGAGTATGGACAACGATATGTGTTCTATACGCCAAAAGCGAAAACAGATCTACAAACAAATCAAAAAATTCGCCGACCACATGAATTGAAACTTCAATTCTTAACAACTTGTAATTTATGTTGGTTAACACCTGCTAATCAATTTTCATTTTCTGATCCAGCTTTTGCTCAAACTATTCCAACGTTAGGATCTATTTTTGAGAAACAACAACCAATTAGCTCAGAAAAATCACTACCTGTATCAGGGCAACTAATTCAAATAACCGGACAAAAAATCACCGTTCGTCCAGTAGCAGGCTACCCAGTCAGCAGAAGCCGTGCCTTATTCTATTTACACCATAAAACATTTATTCGAGAAGGAGATCCTGTTTATAGTTATTCCTATCAACGACAACGTACTGGTGATATTGTTCAAGGTATTCCTGTTATTGAAAGTTTATTTGAAGGACGTGTTAAAAGAAAAGGAAGTTATGTAATTGATAACCTACGTGTTCCTGCAAGAGATGAAAGTGTCTGGCTTGGTGTCTCCCGTGGTGGTGGTGGAGGTCGAGCAAGAATTTTTGAATCAACTCTTGCTGGACTTCTTGGTGTACGCCTTGCCCTTGTAAATCGAATTCAAGTAACGTATTTACAACAAGGAGTTGACTTTGCAGATAAACATGTTGAAGTTATTGTCCGCCGCTTCACCTCTCAAGTTCATTTTAAAACAGGTGGTGGGTCACGTCATTTACCAACGGAACGTGTTCATGAATTAGCCGCTCATACAAGTACATGGTTAACTAGTTCAACGTATTCACATCGATTAAAGTTATGTTTAGCTCCAACACCTAAATATTTACCAAGTGTAACTGGATTAACCAAGACAGCCTTGTTTGCACAATCATTCTTAGGAAGTGCTAGTTTCCAAGAAAGTTCAAAAACATTTATTAGGGTTGGTGTAAAAGGTGCACAAAACTTCTTAGGAGGTCTAAAAGATCAGGTTATTACTGGACGAACTTTGCATTTTAGTAGTCCAATGCAAGAATTAGACTCTAATACATTGTTTATCATTTCATGCCAAACAAAACCAAAAATTAGACCTGTAATTCCAAAGTTACCTTATTTATTAGTTCCAGTTCTTCGAACACTTCCTTTAAGAAGTAACTATTGTATGCATTTTTCACAATCGCCATTAATTGTACCGCCTGTTAATTTTGTCTTAACAACACATCCAAAAAATTGGATTTTAATGTTATTAAATTCTGAACAATCAAACATTACAACAAAAATCTCGACAACATCGCCTATTTGTTTTCCTTTATTAGTCAGATTTTCTAATATGTTTGGCGAAGGAAAGGGTATTGCTGCTGCCATCACACCAAATAAGTTAAGATTAAGTCAAACATTTGCTTTCACGCCAAAAACCGTGTATAACAAAACTAAAGTGCTGCAAAAAAATCAACTCATGAATAGTGGTTCATCTTCCTTTTATAAAGGAATTGGTTTTGTGAGTTTTTTGCATCGTTAAATTTTAACTAAAAAAAGTTCTTCTTTCGATCTATGGCTATTGAACAAACAGGTCTTATTCCACGTTCGCTAACACGAACCTTAGAGCGTTTTTTTGGTGAACTTTCTCCAACTTCTGAGGAACAAGTTATTCAAGAATTTCGTGTGTCGCGTTCTCAAGCAATCACGTCTCTTTATTACTTTCTTCGATTATTACTTGTCCCTTTTATTCTTGGCTTTATTGTTTTTAAAACAACTGTAGTTCCATTCCGAGAATTAACAATGGTACAGATGAGTCAAAGTGGGAATAGTACGCTCGAACATTTATTAATTGAAGAAACAACTTTATTGGAAGAAACGTATTATTTCGATAATGTACGAAACTTCTCTCTTACTGATCAAACGGATAAGTTATCCCAAATTAACAAATCTGAGACCGTAAAGCAGGCGGAAAAAATTCTTGTTGATCACCTCTATACTGAAAAAGCAAAAAGTCAAGCATTATTACTTGCGACATTAATTTCTTTTTCTCTTTTTGTTTTATTAGCAAGGCGCGACCAAGCACGTCTTTCAATCCTTCGTTCGTTTTTAGATGAAAGTTTGTATGGGTTGAGTGATGCAACAAAAGCATTCTTATTAATTTTATTAACGGATATCTTTGTTGGATTTCATTCACCAAAAGGATGGGAAGTATTCTTGGATAAAGCATTAGAACAATTTGGATTAAGTTCACATACGCCAAGTGTTATGCTTTTTATTGCTGTTTTCCCAGTTGTTTTAGATACCATTTTTAAATATTGGATCTTCCGTTATTTAAATCGTTTATCACCTTCCGCTGTTGCAACATATCGTAATATGAATGAATAAACTCTAGGCTAGGTTCGCTCAGTTCTTTTTCTTGAAGTCGAAGATAAAAGACTTGCATAAAGCCCTTCCTTTCGTCTATACTATTATAGACGGGAAGGGCTTTATAAAATTTATAGGTAAGGGTTGCTAACTCAATGGTAGAGTATTCGGCTTTTAACCGACAAGTTCCGGGTTCGAGTCCCGGGTGACCCAAGTCAAATAGGGCCTGTAGTCTAGTGGATAGGGCATGCGTTTCCGGAGCGCAAAATCGGGGGTTCAAATCCCTCCAGGCTCAAGGATGCCTTGGTGGCGGAATTGGTAGACGCACCAGACTTAGGATCTGGCGCTTTTAGCGTGGAGGTTCGAGTCCTCTCCAAGGCAGGGACTTGGCAATCAAACAGTTATTAGCTATACTTGCTTTAACCTACTTAGGAGAATGCTTTATGACCTTTGTATTTCAACTTGCTCTTTTTGCTCTCGTTGCTGTATCCTTCTTACTCGTAGTTGGTGTGCCCGTTGTATTTGCCTCCCCTGATGGTTGGTCTAGCAATAAATCTCTTGTTCTTACAGGAACAGGTGTATGGGCACTTTTAGTATTTACAGTTGGAGTTCTTAATTCTTTCGTTGTTTAATTAATCAAACAACCGATTCCCCAAATTCCTTTACAGTTTTAGTAAAGAGGATTTCATGAAAAAGTTGTCAACTAACGTTTATGAACGCTGAAGTTATTTTTCAGTTAGGTTCACTTGCTATGATTGTATTAGCTGGACCTTTAGTAATTATTCTCCTCGCTGCTCGCCAAGGAAACTTATAAACCTAATGTTCTCCTGATCTAGTTATGGATCAGGAGATTTTTTATTCGTAATTGACAACGACTTTTTAAACGTTATTTAAATATATTTTATAAATTATTTTAAAGATTACCAAGCAAGAAATAGCTTGGGCCATGCTGGACTTGAACCAGCGACCTCACCCTTATCAGGGGTGCGCTCTAACCAACTGAGCTAATAGCCCTTTCATAAGCACCTGGGATGACCGGTCGAGTTTAAGTTGTGCTGCTTCGTTACCGATCTGACACGGTCTCCTAAGTCAACCCCCAAACCCAGGCTTATATTTAGTATATACGACACCTTAGTCTAAAGTCAATTCGAAAGAACCTTGTTTTAATACCAAGCGGGTGACGCGGATCGAACGCGCGGCCACCGACTTGGAAGGACGGTGCTCTACCACTGAGCTACACCCGCGACTTCGATCAACAGGTTAAGATTGTTATTTACCATAAGGAACCGGAGAGAGAGGGATTCGAACCCTCGTTAGCGTCACCACTAAACCAACGTTCCAGGTTGGCACCTTCAACCACTCGGTCACCTCTCCTTCCTGGGCCGAGCTGGATTCGAACCAGCGTAGGCAGAGCCAGCGGATTTACAATCCGCCTCCTTTAGCCACTCGGACATCGACCCGAACTTTATAATATGAACTAGAACCTAGTAGTTTACTGGTTCTTCTCTTTGGCTAATAAAAGTATAACATAGTATGCACATAAAAAGCAAGAAAAATCTTAACGCCGTTAACAAGAAAGAAACAAAGATCAAGGGGGTAGACGAATAATAGGTTCATCGTTTATACTAATTCATGATGCCAACTTAGCTCAGGGGTCAGAGCTTCGGTCTTGTAAACCGAAGGTCATCGGTTCGAATCCGATAGTTGGCTAACACATATAGGCCCACTGGGATTCGAACCCAGAACTGTAAGATTAGAAGTCTCATGCCCTATCCATTAGGCGATGGGCCCAATTTCCCGGAGCCTTAGCTCCGGGAAACTGATTATTCCTATAGGTTAAATCTAATATGCAAGACCCATAGAACGAGTTGTCTCAGAACCTAAATAAACACGAACACTTAAAAAGTCAGTAGGACAAGCACTTTCACAACGCTTACAACCAACACAGTCTTCTGTACGAGGAGCAGAAGCTACTTGTCCAGCCTTACAGCCATCCCAAGGTACCATTTCTAATACATCAGTAGGACAAGCACGAACACATTGTGTACAACCGATACAAGTATCGTAAATTTTTACAGAGTGAGACATAGAAAATTTAACTAAATTTTTAGGTAGACCTAAAAAGTAACAACTAGGGGACTAACTTTAGTATACTCTACAATCAAAACTATTCCAATAGGACCACCTTATGTTATGATAAAGTTGAGTAGCCTATGATCTCGATTGGTCGCAACATTTCAGAATGTTTGCTCTTAAAATTTTAGTTTATACAGTCGTTATTTTCTTTGTTTCTCTTTTCATTTTTGGTTTCTTATCTAATGACCCCGGTCGTAACCCTGGTGAAAAAGATTTAAACTAAAAATCTAAAGTTTAATAGTTCCTCCTATCTTTAGTTTATAAGATTGAAAATAGGAGGAACTATTAAGAAAAATTAAAAATAATAAATTAAATAATGGGTCTTTTACCATTCTTTAATTCCAATTTAGGGTTTATTACGGATGATATTCTAATAGATAGTGGTAGTTATTACACTTTTAACTTTGTAATACCTCCAAATTAGCAAACTTGCAACGCATTGCGGCAATAGCATAAAGATTTGAATGGCACCTCAAACTGAGACACAAACACGCGCAGGCTTTAAGGCTGGTGTACAAGACTACCGTCTTACTTACTACACTCCCGAGTACCAAGTAAAGGCTACTGATATTCTTGCGGCTTTCCGTATGACTCCCCAGCCTGGTGTACCCCCCGAGGAGTGTGGTGCAGCGGTAGCAGCTGAGTCCTCCACAGGTACTTGGACTACTGTATGGACTGATGGTCTTACTTGTCTTGACAACTACAAGGGTCGTTGTTACGACCTCGAGCCCGTACCTGGTGAAGATAACCAGTACATTGCGTACATTGCTTACCCTATCGACCTCTTTGAGGAAGGTTCTGTAACTAACCTCTTTACTTCTATTGTAGGTAACGTATTTGGTTTCAAGGCTCTCCGTGCTCTTCGTCTTGAGGATCTTCGTATTCCTGCTGCATACGTAAAGACATTTGCTGGTCCTCCCCACGGTATTCAGGTTGAGCGTGATAAGCTTAACAAGTACGGTCGTCCTCTTCTCGGTTGTACTATTAAGCCTAAGCTCGGTCTCTCTGCTAAGAACTATGGTCGTGCAGTTTACGAGTGTCTCCGTGGTGGTCTTGACTTTACTAAGGATGATGAGAACGTAAACTCCCAGCCTTTCATGCGTTGGCGTGATCGTTTCCTCTTCTGTGCTGAGGCTATTTACAAGGCACAAGGTGAAACTGGTGAGATTAAGGGTCACTACCTTAACGCAACTGCTGGTACGGCTGAGGAAATGATGAAGCGTGCTGAGTTCGCTGTAGACCTTGGTATGCCCATTGTTATGCACGACTACCTTACTGGTGGTTTCACATCCAACACTACTCTTTCTAACTACTGTCGTGACAACGGTCTTCTTCTCCACATTCACCGTGCAATGCACGCGGTAATTGACCGTCAGCGTAACCACGGTATTCACTTCCGTGTTCTCGCGAAGGCTCTCCGTCTTTCTGGTGGTGACCACCTTCACTCTGGTACTGTAGTAGGTAAGCTTGAGGGTGAGCGTGAAGTAACACTTGGTTTCGTAGATCTTATGCGTGACGACTTCGTTGAGAAGGACCGTAACCGTGGTATCTACTTTACTCAAGAGTGGTGTTCTATGGGTGGTGTAATGCCCGTAGCATCCGGTGGTATTCACGTATGGCACATGCCCGCACTCGTAGAGATCTTCGGTGATGACTCTGTACTCCAGTTTGGTGGTGGTACACTTGGTCACCCCTGGGGTAACGCTCCTGGTGCGGCTGCTAACCGTGTAGCTCTTGAGGCTTGTGTACAAGCTCGTAACGAAGGTCGTGACCTCGCTCGTGAGGGTGGTGACGTAATTCGTGCGGCTGCTAAGTGGAGCCCTGAGCTTGCTGCAGCTTGTGAGGTTTGGAAGGAGATTAAGTTCGAATTCGAGACTATTGATAAGCTCTAAGCTATTAACACTTTCTAAGTTTTAATACACATCCCCCCTTAGTTAAGGGGGGAAATTTTCTTTTTCATTGAGAGATAGTTGGGATTACTTTGAAGTTTATATATTTTTAATTTTTTATTTATTAGGTGTTTTCTGAACACATCTGTTATACCCTTCGTTTTCGCAAGACCTTAAGTAATTCAAGGGGTTCATTTTAAACTATAAGCGCTTTATAAAAATTAATAAATAATTTAAGATAGGACAAGGTTTCATTAAGTAAACTCATAAAATAAAAATTCCCCATACTACTAGAGTATGGGAAAGTATGGTCAAACTTTTGGCCTATCAGAACTCCTCAGCTGCACTTTTTACAAAGCTTCCACTTAGAGCCTGGAAAGATTTCATAACTGAAAATCCTTATTACCGGCTAGTCTTGCCGTGGCCTCAAAGAGCACTCATCTTGAGGTGGGCTTCCTACTTAGATGCCTTCAGCAGTTATCCACTCCACACATAGCTACCCAGCGTATCCTTACCTACAGATCGTAGGGAAAGAACTGGTACACCAGCGGTGCATACCCCCCGGTCCTCTCGTACTAGGGGGGGATCCTCTCAATGCTCTAGCGCCCACACCGGATATGGACCGAACTGTCTCACGACGTTCTGAACCCAGCTCACGTACCGCTTTCATGGGCGAACAGCCCAACCCTTGGGACGCACTACCGCCCCAGGCTGCGATGAGCCGACATCGAGGTGCCAAACCTCCCCGTCGATGTGAACTCTTGGGGGAGATCAGCCTGTTATCCCTAGAGTAACTTTTATCCGTTGAGCGACGGCCCTTCCACACGGAACCGTCGGATCACTAAGGCCGGCTTTCGCCCCTGCTTGACGTGTCAGTCTCGCAGTCAAGCTCCCTTCTGCCTTTATACTCTACGACTGATTTCCGTCCAGCCTGAGGGAACCTTTGCACGCCTCCGTTACCTTTTAGGAGGCGACCGCCCCAGTCAAACTGCCTACCTGAGACTGTTAGGTGTCCCGCAAAGGGAGCACCCTTAGGACTCTAGCCTTCCTAGAGTGGTATCTCACTGACGGCTCCTCTATTCCCAAAAGAATAGGATCTAAGCCTCCCACCTAAGCTGCGCAAGAAAAGCCCGAGCCCAATCTCAAGCTACAGTAAAGCTTCATAGGGTCTTTCTGTCCAAGTGCAGGTAGTCCGCATCTTCACAGACAATTCTATTTCACCGAGCCTCTCTCCGAGACAGTGCCCAAATCGTTACGCCTTTCGTGCGGGTCGGAACTTACCCGACAAGGAATTTCGCTACCTTAGGACCGTTATAGTTACGGCCGCCGTTCACCGGGGCTTCAGTCGCTAGCTTCGGTAATCCTAACCAGCTTCCTTAACCTTCCGGCACTGGGCAGGCGTCAGCCCCCATACGTCATCTTTCGATTTAGCGGAGACCTGTGTTTTTGGTAAACAGTCGCTTGGGCCTGGTCGCTGCGGCCGGATATAATCCGGCACCCCTTCTCCCGAAGTTACGGGGCCATTTTGCCGAGTTCCTTAGAGAGAGTTATCTCGCGCCCCTTAGTATTCTCTACTTGCCCACCTGTGTCGGTTTGGGGTACAGGTACGTTCTTCATTTCACATAGTACGGACTTTTCTCGGGATCTCGGTATCTGTTAATCTTTACTTTTTATCATTGGTGGCACAATGTTATTTTGAAATAACAAGTAAAAAGTAAAGCCCTAATCTCTTCGCTCAAAGAGTTTTCTTTTCCTCTCTGTAATCACTGCGAGTTAGAGAACGTGCCCACCGTTTAACATAACCCTCTCCGTCCTCCGGTACGTGCTTCAACAAAAATTGTTTCAGATTATGGAACGTAGTACAGGAATGTTCGCCTGTTTTCCATCGACTGCGCCGTTTGGCCTCGTCTTAGGTCCTGACTGACCCTCCCTGGACGAGCCTAGTGGAGGAACCCTTGGGCTTTCGGGGCAGGGGATTCATCACCCCTGTTTTCGTTACTCAAGCCGACATTCTCACTTCCGAAAAGTCCATCAAGGCTCACGCCTAAACTTCGCCCTTTTCGGAACGCTCCCCTACCGATAACAAATTGTTATCCCACAGCTTCGGCAGATTACTTAGTCCCGTTCATTTTCGGCGCAAGAGCGCTTGACCAGTGAGCTATTACGCACTCTTTCAAGGGTGGCTGCTTCTAGGCAAACCTCCTGGTTGTCTGGGCACTCTCACCTCCTTTATCACTTAGTAATCATTTAGGGGCCTTAGCCGATGGTCTGGGCTGTTTCCCTCTCGACAATGGAGCTTATCCCCCACAGTCTCACTGGCTGATGGCTCTGTTCTAGTATTCGGAGTTTGCTACGATTTGGTACCGCTCTCGCAGCCCGCACCGAGACAGTGCTCTACCCCTAGACAGCCTAATCATCAACCGCTGCGCCTCAACGCATTTCGGGGAGAACCAGCTAGCTCCGAGTTCGATTGGCATTTCACCCCTAACCACAGTTCATCCGCCGATTTTTCAACATCGGTCGGTTCGGACCTCCACTTAGTCTTACCCAAGTTTCATCCTGACCGCGGTTAGATCACCCGGGTTCGGGTCTATAGCCAATGACAGACGCCCTTTCAGACTCGCTTTCGCTTTGGCTCCAACTATTCGTTTTAACCTTGCCACTGACCATAAGTCGCCGGCTCATTCTTCAACAGGAACGCAGTTAGCATTTTAAATGATGCCTCCTACTGCTTGTAAGCATACGGTTTCATGTTCTATTTCACTCCCTGATTAGGGTACTCTTTCACCGTTCCCTCGCGGTACTATTCGCTATCGGTCACCTAGGAGTATTTAGCCTTACGAGGTGGTCCTCGCGGATTCACACGGGATTTCACGTGCCCCATGCTACTCGGGATCAGAAGTTATAGAGTTTTGTTTTTGATTACTGGGCTTTCACCATCTATGGCGCGACATTCAATCGCTTCATCTAACAAAGTCAAACTATAATATTAGTTTCTGTCCCACAACCCCAAAACATAGTTTTGGTTTAGGCTCGTTCCGTTTCGCTCGCCGCTACTCAGGAAATCGCGTTTGCTCTCTTTTCCTCTAGCTACTAAGATGTTTCAATTCACTAGGTTATCTCTTTCTCATCTATGAATTCAATGAGAAGTACTTGGGTTGTCCCATTCAGGAATCCTTGGATCATGGCCTGTGTCCGGCTCCCCAAGGCGTATCGCCGGGTACTGCGCCTTTCATCGTCTCTAGGTGCCTAGGTATCCGCCGTATGCCCTTAATCATTTGACCATTTCCGATCTCTCTTTTCTAGGATCGGAGCAAATACAAGTATAAAAAGGTGCTTGTATTTTTGTCAACTGTTCGCCTCTTTGTTAAATAAAAAGTGGGAGGTTTGGTCCTGCAAAAATAAGATTCAAGGAAAGGAAGGACTATGCAAGAGGCTTGTCTTTCAAAAAATGTCTCAGTATAATTAGTTATAACACCTATTACTTCTAGTTTTTAGGGTGAAGCATAACCTAGTAAGAACAATCTT